GATCGGAGAAAGAGCAACCAATCTCTTAAGAGCATGTAAAAAGCCCGTCCTTTCTTGTGGGGTGATCGAGAGATGGATTTTATAGAGGAGTATGGTCATTGAACCCTTTTGATTCGCCAGTAACGGTTCCTTACATCAAGTCAAATAACGAATATTCTCCAGGACCGGTCGATTTAGCACAAGCATAATCCATTAGAACGAGACGGCTCAAATACGTGTTGTGATTGTTCGTGACTGGACACTCAAAAGGCGTTCAGAAACCCTCGTTATTGAGGGCAATGCGTTCTTTTGTTTCACTACCTGACCAGAGGAGAGGGACAACAACGGCTTTCCGGTTCACCAAAAGGCGCAAGGGGGAGTAGGAACGATGAATACATGAAGTCTTTCCTTTTCTAAACATAAGGGGATTAGATTCAAAAAGGGTCTAAGAGGCAACCCGCCTACAGAATAAGTAAGCCCGACCGACGAACTGTTCGTCTGTTTGACACCGAGGATCCCCTTCTATACCGTTAGAATAATGAATCAAGGAAATCCTATCAAATCGTCTGTGCTCACGAATCTATTGTGGAAGCTTAATGAAAATAAATTATCGTAGTATAGTAATAGTAACAGTCAACACAGTAGCTGTAACGTGACCAGCGCTTTGTCCTTTATATATATCTATATAATAATAATAAGGCTGCAACTGCGCTGAATGATAAAGCCTTATTCCCATTCAATTTGTGAGGAAAAACCTCACCTACTCTCTTCCAATGAATTCTATTAAGTAGTGACAGGGGTTAATAAGGAGTTAAGACTGGGTTCCCTGTTCTTAATATAATAGGGCTACCTGTGCCTGCAACAACTGGGTTACCCTTTCTCCTTCTCCTGACAACTGGTTAGCTAGCCGTCCTCCTAACAACAGGATTCCCATCCTGCAGCAACACTTGAAGAACCATGTTACCCTGGATCCCATTCCTTCCCTTGTTTTCCTGTCTTACCCAGCTTCCCTGCTTGCTTTTCTTCTTACAAGGCTATCCGTTTTCCTTCTTACCCTGTTTCCCTTGAACCTCCAATCAAGAGACGAAGACCCCCGTTCAAGGCTCTCCCAGAGCCCTTTCTCTACCTTTCAGATGAAGCTTCCGAGAGTACAAAGGGGTTAACAAAGCTAAGTCATAACTCATTCGCCGGAGGGGGAGTTAGAGGGCTATAACAGTCGCTTAGCTGCCCGCCGTTGGCACCTCGGCAACAGCTTGCCCGGCAACAGCCCGAATCCCCTACTTACATCGGCAACAGCTGGGTTTCCTTTCTAAAACTCATTCACTGGCAACAGCCCTTGGATTCCTTCTTACCTCGGAAACAGGCTCCTCGGCAACAGCTGGTTCCCTTTCATACCTCGGCAACTTGAATTCCCTTCTTCTCCCTGTCTTACCTTGCAATCCTGTAACCCTTGAAGACTGCCCCTTTCAGCTTCTTCTTCAATGACAACGGAACGGAGTTAAGAGGTTAGTATATATATTAAGTCGATAACTGCAGTGCCTTAATGCACTCCTTAGAACAGCAATAAGTCATTCTAGCTTACTGGTTGCCCGGCACCGGTTAGCCCTATAGTCCAATAGTGGAGCTGCTCTTACACCGAGTCAATTGAATACCTAGCTTTCAGATGTTGATTCAATGTTGTGCCAGATGTTTGATCTTACTGTGAGTTTGATACGTGGGAAATAAGAGAATAGGTTGCATCGCAACAAAAGCTTGATGAGAGGTAGCTTCATGGAGTGGAATGAGCATCATAATCGATGTGATTTGATTCCATCGGATATGTGTCATAAGAGATGTGATCAGATTCCGACTCCTTGATTCCTTGCTTTCCCAATTCCTCGCATTTCTCTCTAAGAAAGCTGTGACATCGCACTGGAAGATCCTTGTCAGTTCTCGCTTTCATGAGAATGTCAAGATCAGATTAGGTTCCTGATCCACGCAAGAGTAACACCCCAAACAAAGGATAGAATTGGTTCTCTTGGCGGGTTCGACCCCCGCCTATCCTAATCGACGTATTTGCGTCGTAAGAGAAGAGATACTTGACTTTTGAGTGTGATAGGATGCGAAAACCCATAGGCCCAATAGTGGTTTACGTAACCCGGCAACCGACTGGGGCAGAGTACCGTCCTTTCATCACTTAAAGGTAACACCGGAAGGATGTTATTTAAAACCAATAACAACGTAAAAAACACGTGGTTTTGCATGTAGGTGAAGGGTCAAATTGATCAAAAAAGGAACGCTCTCACTAAGTAAAACGGCTTTTCTAGGTTTTGTAGCTAGGGCTAGATGGATTTCGTGTCAAAAGAAAAACGAGTGAAAAGACCATTTCAAGCAAAAAAGACGGGGTTTTAGACTTTTTTCCAAAAAGCATGCCACTTCACTTCTTATTCACTTCCTCACTTTGTTTACTTCGTAACCTTTGGTATTGCGTCTCATCCAGGTGATTAATATCACGTCATAGCATTTCTTCCCCTGCTTCTGAAAGAAAAGAATCATATGACTTACCTAGGCGGTTGTACCACTTGAAAGGTGACATTGAAGAAGCTGAATCGAAACTTATACGATATTGTAGAGAACCACTCTGAGTCTTTATTCCCCTAGTCTTCTTCGCATCCTTACTTACCTCCTTATACTACTGTAAGCATATGAAGGAATGGGTGAACGGGAAACCTGTTGTTAGGAGAACGGGAAACCTGTTGTTAGGAGGACGGGGCCTGTTGCCAAGGAGAACGGATAACATGGAAAGACAAGGAATACAAGGAAAGACAAGGAAAGCGTGGGAGTTGCCGGGGTAACCTCCCTCTCCGGTCGAGTAACCTTCTACCTCTCCTTGTTGCCGAGGAATTCCATTCCTATTCAAATTCCCGGGAAAGTCGACTTTGTTCGATAGTTCCCATCTCTCGATCACCCCACAAGAGAAGCCACTCGAACGAATAGCTCCTTTCTTGCCGTGGAATTCCTCAAAGCTATAATATAAATGGAATTCTCCCTTGACTCGATCTTTAAAAAAATT